AAATCCAATTCTCTCTCGATACGTTCCTCAACAAATCCGATTCGTGCTGATTCTTTCCCCAACTAACGAAGAGATCCTGGCGGAATTGCCACATATGATATTGAGCACAATTTTGCAAAGAAATACCCCACTTGTTTCTCGAGAAGAGATGGGAAACACGCCCAATATCATTGGATTGAATAGTTGCCTCAGCTCCTTGTTGCTTGAAGAAATCCCACCCCTCAATTGGTCTTTTTTCGCAAAAAGCAGACATGAGATAACAAATCAAGTCTTTCCCTAAGACTTCGAATAGCTGTCCCGAATTCAAGTTGATTATGTTTCGCTTCGTCCTCGGAGAAAGACGATCAAACAATTCCCAATCACGGTCCTTGTGGGTCGGATCATCCGTATAGGATAAAAAAAGAAACTCCAGATATTTGCTATCTTTCTCTTTGAATGAGATCTCAATTCCAGCTACGGTTTCATTAGATACCTTACAACTAGAATCCCTCTTTTTTCCGATCCGGTTCCTCCACCACCGCGAACCCCGGTTAGATTCAGGCATGATACACTTTTTATTTATTGGGAGAACCCAAGTGCTCTCTTGCGGATCCATGAAACAACTCTCAGAAATGTTTTTCCCTTTTGGAAGATACAGGAGCGAAACAATCAACCTATTGATATTGGAAGACCAAAAGGATTCTTCCAATGTCCCATTTCTGGGTCCAATGGAATTCATAGGTATAGGAAGAAGCCCCATCAAATAGAGATTTTTTCTTTCAACCATCTTTCGATTGTTAATACGAGATATAAGGACCGCTACTACAAGCAGTACTACACCTTTGATCGTGAAATATCGATTGCTTCTTGAACCCTGTGAATCACGTGAAAGTAGGATACTCCAAATTCGGGGGTCAAAGAGTTTCATAAAACGTTCTTGGTGGAAAAAAATGTGAGTGAAAGATCCCACTGAATCGAATTTGATCCATGAATCTAAGAAATAGTGAGAATTCTTGATCTCTCTCAATATCTCTCTCAATTCGAAGATCCAGGATTTGAATTGATGTCCTTTCATTGATTCCTCCTAAGGATTTCATTTCAATTGGAATTTGGTTATTCACGATGTACGATGATCCCTGTTAAGCATCCATGGCTGAATGGTTAAAGCGCCCAACTCATAATTGGCAAATTCGTAGGTTCAATTCCTGCTGGATGCACGCCAATGGGAACGTTCAATAAGTCTATTGGAATTGGCTCTGTATCAATGGAATCTCATCATCCATACATAACGAATTGGTATGGTATATTCATACCATAACATATGAACAGTAAGAACTAGAATTCTTATCGATACTGGAACTCATAGGGAAGAAAATGGATTTATGGATGGAATCAAATATGCAGTATTTACAGAAAAAAGTATTCGGTTATTGGGGAACAATCAATATACTTCTAATGTCGAATCAGGATCAACTAGGACAGAAATAAAGCATTGGGTCGAACTCTTCTTTGGTGTCAAGGTAATAGCTATGAATAGTCATCGACTCCCGGGAAAGGGTAGAAGAATGGGACCTATTATGGGACATACAATGCATTACAAACGTATGATCATTACGCTTCAACCGGGTTATTCTATTCCACCTCTTATAGAGAAAAGAACTTAAAGCAAACAAAATACTTAATAACACGGCGATACATTTATACAAAACTTCCACCCCGAGCACACGCAATGGAACCATAGACATTCAAGTCAAATCCAATCCACGAAATAATTTGATCTATGGACAGCATCGTTGTAGTAAAGGTCGTAATGCCAGAGGAATCATTACCGCGGGGCATAGAGGGGGAGGTCATAAGCGTCTATACCGTAAAATCGATTTTCGACGGAATGAAAAAGACATATCTGGTAGAATCGTAACCATAGAATACGACCCTAATCGAAATGCATACATTTGTCTCATACACTATGGGGATGGTGAGAAGAGATATATTTTACATCCCAGAGGGGCTATAATTGGAGATACCATTGTTTCTGGTACAGAAGTTCCTATATCAATGGGAAATGCCCTACCTTTGAGTGCGGTTTGAACTATTGATTTACGTAATTGGAAGTAACCAATTAGGTTTACGACGAAACCTAGAAATCGATCACTGATCCAATTTGAGTACCTCGACGGGATAGACCTCAACAGAAAACTGTTGAGTAACGGCAGCAAGTGATTGAGTTCAGTAGTTCCTCATAGAAAATTATTGACTCTAGAGATATGGTAATATGGAGAAGACAAAATTGTTTGAAGCACGCACAGAACCGGAAGCGCCCCTTGTTTCAAAGAGAGGAGGACGGGTTATTCACATTTCATTTGATGGTCAGAGGCGAATTGAAAGCTAAGCAGTGGTAATTATAGGGATCCCCCGGGGAAAAATAGAGATGTCTCCTACGTTACCCGTAATATGTGGAAGTATCGACGTAATTTCATAGAGTCATTCGGTCTGAATGCTACATGAAGAACATAAGCCAGATGACGGAACGGGGAGACCTAGGATGTAGAAAATCATAACATGAGTGATTCGGCAGATTTGGATTCCTATATATCCACTCATGTGGTACTTCATCATACGATTCATATAAGATCCATCTGTCTAGATATCATCATATACATCTAGAAAGCCGTATGCTTTGGAAGAAGCTTGTACAGTTTGGGAAGGGGTTTTTATTGATAAAAAAAAAAGAATCTACTTCAACCGATATGCCCTTAGGCACGGCCATACATAACATAGAAATCACACTTGGAAAGGGTGGACAATTAGCTAGAGCAGCGGGTGCTGTAGCGAAACTGATTGCAAAAGAGGGTAAATCGGCCACATTAAGATTACCGTCTGGGGAAGTCCGTTTGATATCCAAAAACTGCTTAGCAACAGTCGGACAAGTGGGTAATGTTGGGGTGAACCAAAAAAGTTTGGGTAGAGCCGGATCCAAGTGTTGGCTAGGTAAGCGTCCTGTAGTAAGAGGAGTAGTTATGAACCCTGTAGACCATCCCCATGGGGGCGGTGAAGGAAGAGCCCCAATTGGTAGAAAAAAACCCACAACCCCTTGGGGTTATCCTGCGCTTGGAAGAAGAAGTAGGAAAAGGAAAAAATATAGTGATAGTTTTATCCTTCGTCGCCGTAAATAGGAATATGGAAAATCGAATTTTTGGAATTTGAAATAATGTGATGGGCGAACGACGGGAATTGAACCCGCGCATGGTGGATTCACAGTCCACTGCCTTGATCCACTTGGCTACATCCGCCCCTTATCTAGCTAAAGGATTTTCTCTTTTTTCTTTTTCCATTCATATCATTATTGTACTTATTCTTACCTCCATACTTAGATCGAGATATTGGGCATAGAATGCCCATTTTTAAAATGTAAAAAAAAGGGAGCAATCCGCCGTGACACGTTCACTAAAAAAAAATCCTTTTGTAGCTAATCATTTATCGAGAAAAATCGAAAAACTCAACATGCGGGAGGAGAAAGAAATAATAGTAACTTGGTCTAGGGCATCCACCATTATACCCACAATGATCGGCCATACAATCGGTATTCATAACGGAAAAGAACATTTACCTATTTATATAACAGATCGTATGGTGGGTCATAAATTGGGCGAATTCGCGCCTACTCTAACCTTCGCAAGACATGCGAAAAACGATAATAAATCTCGTCGTTAACTTTGATAATCTTAATTTATATAATATATAAATTACATTTTTTTATAACATAATAACGGAATATATATATAATATAAAAGTCAAGTTAAGTAAGTAAGTTAAGTAAAATGAGTACTTTTTATTTATTGATGGGGGATAACTTTATGATAAAGAGATTGCGTTCGAGTACAGAAGCCAAAGTTTTAGCTCAACATATACGTATGTCTGTTTTCAAAGCACGAAGAGTAATTGATCAAATTCGTGGGCGTTCCTACGAGGAAACACTCATGATATTGGAACTCATGCCTTATCGAGCATCTTATCCTATTTTGAAATTGGTTTATTCCGCAGCAGCAAATGCTAGTCATAATCTGGGCTTGAACGAAGCTGATTCATTCATTAGTAAAGCTGAAGTCAATGGGGGTACTGTCGTAAAAAAGTTAAGGCCTCGGGCTCGAGGGCGCAGTTATACGATAAAAAGACCTACTTGTCATATAACAATTGTATTGAAGGATAAATCTAAATGAAATGAATTTTAGATGAATCTCAAATTGGGATTCATCTTTCGAAAAAAGAAAAATATGGACGGAAAGATAATATAAATATAATAGAAAAATATGGGACAAAAAATAAATCCACTTGGTTTCAGACTTGGTACAACCCAAAATCATCATTCCTTTTGGTTCGCACAACCAAAAAATTTTTCTGTGGGTCTACAGGAAGATGAAAAAATACGGAATTGTATCAAGAACTATGTACAAAAAAATAAGAGAGCATCTTCGGGTTTTGAAGGAATTGCACGTATAGGAATTCAAAAAAGAATTGATTTGATCCAAGTCATAATCCATATTGGATTCCCCAATTTATTAATAGAGGGCCGAACACGAGGAATCGAAGAATTACAGATGAATGTACAAAAGGAGTTTCACTCCGTGAACCGAAGACTCAACATTGCCATCACAAGAGTTGAAAAACCTTATGGACAACCTAATATTCTTGCGGAATATATAGCTTTACAATTACAAAATCGAGTTTCGTTTCGAAAGGCAATGAAAAAAGCCATTGAATTAACCGAACAAACGGATACAAAAGGAATTCAAGTGCAAATTGCGGGACGCATCGACGGAAAAGAAATTGCACGTGTCGAATGGATCAGAGAGGGTAGGGTTCCCCTACAAACCATTCGCGCTAAAATTGATTATTGTTCCTATACAACTCGAACTATCTATGGAGTATTAGGCATAAAAATTTGGATATTTGTAGACGAGAAATAATGGGCCTTTATTTGTCTTGCCATCCTAGCCAGCGATAAAACAAAAAATGACAAGCTCTTTCATTCTTTTTCCATTAAATGAAACAAAAATGTAAATAAAACCAAAATGAGCAATTCTAATTCTATAAGGTTGAATAAAAATTCAAATTCGATTGACCATTTAGTATAATTGCTATGCTTAGTGTGTGACTCGTTAGTTTTTTCTTTAGAGTTTATAGTTTAGTTGGGATTCAAAAAAAAGACTGAACTCTACTATTAACTAAAGTAACCATATAAACTAATAACCAACTTATGGCTTCGTATTGTCGAGATTCCAAGAAACAGTCACTATATGACTAGATCGATCATATAGTTGTAACAACTGAAAATTTTTCCATAAAAAATAAATAAAGAAATTGAAATCTGATTATGGGTTGTATGTAAAGCAAAAATAAGGGATACAGATAAATGGAAGGATGATAGAAAGAAAGAACAAAAATAGCAATGATATATCATTCCAATATGTATGGTCTATGAATCATTTCAAAAAGGCAGTGTGATAAAGCATCAATACTGATATAATATAAATAAAAAAGAGCCCGAGGTTAATCCAAACTGAGGAGATTAACTCAGAACGAATTTCGTCGGGGGCTCCATTGCAGAGTTCAGGCCTAACCATTAATGGAGAAGCTATGGGAACGACAGAACCTGTGAATACATAGGATTCCGCGGAAAACGAATCCTAATAATTCATTGGGTAGGATGGCGGAACACACCAAGAACAAATTGATTTATTCAGAAAGGTCGTGAATTGACCCTCCGAATGAAGCAGGAAAGAGTCAATATTCGCCCGCGAAACCTTTTTTTATTGGATTACAATATTTTGCCCGATCCCCGATTCGATGGGAGTCATTCGTTACGTTATAAAAAAGAAGAAGCATTATCTATCTAAATATGTATAAAATAAATATACACGCCCGGCTGTATATCTTGTATATACAGCTTACTAGATAACAAATGAAATACCAACAAATCCCATTACATAAGATTACATAAGTATATCATATATAAAATATATATGTATCATAATATTATATTATTAAATTTGAATCTTTTCATTCGCGAGGAGCTGGATGAGAAGAAACTCTCATGTCCGGTTTTGCAGTAGAGATGGAATTAAGAAACAACCATCAACTATAACCCCAAAAGAACCAGATTTCGTAAACAACATAGAGGAAGAATGAAGGGAATATCTTGTCGAGGCAATCATATTAGTTTCGGTAGATACGCTCTTCAGGCACTTGAACCCGCTTGGATCACGGCTAGACAAATAGAAGCAGGACGAAGAGCAATGACACGATATGCCCGTCGTGGCGGAAAAATATGGGTACGTATATTTCCCGACAAACCCGTTACAGTAAGACCCACGGAAACGCGTATGGGTTCGGGTAAGGGATCCCCTGAATTTTGGGTATCCGTTGTTAAACCAGGTCGAATACTTTATGAAATGGGCGGAGTATCAGAAACCGTAGCTAAAGCAGCTATTCAAATAGCTGCGTGCAAGATGCCTATAAGAACTCAATTCGTTATTGCAAGATAGGGATATAGAAATAAAAAGGGGTGTATTGAGGACGAAACGCGGGTTTATATTTATGGACAGACAATATTTTTTTTTCCTTCATCCTTCACATTGAAATAACAGATCAAAATAAATAAATAAAAAATGATATGATTCAACCTCAGACCCTTTTGAATGTAGCAGATAACAGCGGAGCTCGGAAATTGATGTGTATTCGAATCATAGGGGCTGGCAATCACCGATATGCTCATATTGGCGACGTTATTGTTGCTGTAATTAAAGAAGCAGTGCCCAATATGCCTCTAGAAAGATCAGAAGTAATTAGGGCTGTAATTGTACGTACGTGTAAAGAACTTAAACGCGACAACGGTATGATAATACGATATGATGACAATGCCGCGGTTGTTATTGATCAAGAAGGAAATCCAAAAGGAACCCGAGTTTTTGGTGCGATTGCCCGGGAATTGAGGCAGTTGAATTTTACTAAAATAGTTTCATTAGCCCCCGAGGTATTATAAATACTAGTGGAATAGTAGGGTATCTGAACTGAAATAGATCAATCAATTAGTAGATTGTGTCTCACGCATATACTTTGTAATATAATAATATTAATTATAAAAAAAAAACACAAAAATGAAAATAAAACAAAGAAAAAACATGTTGATTATATCAAAATTAGGGGTACCAATAATTATAGTTCGCTATGGGTAAGGATACTATTGCCGATATAATAACTTCTATAAGAAATGCTGACATGGAAAAAAAAGGAAGAGTTCGAATAGCATCTACTAATATCACCGAAAACATTGTGAAAATACTTCTACGAGAAGGTTTTATTGAAAACGTTCGAAAACATCAGGAAAGTCACAAATATTTCTTGGTTTCAACCCTGCGACATAGAAGGACTAGAAAAGGAATATATAGAACTATTTTAAAGCGTATCAGCCGACCCGGCCTACGAATCTATTCCAACTATCAACGAATTCCTAAGATTTTAGGCGGAATGGGGATTGTAATTCTTTCTACTTCTCGCGGTATAATGACAGATCGAGAAGCTCGACTAGAACGAATTGGGGGAGAAATTTTGTGTTATATATGGTGATACTCCCCTTGGGTATACTAATCTTAGTTCCAACCCCCATTTATTCGTGAAATAGAGAAGAAAAATAAGTTATATAATCCTTCCTCTATTAGTTGATACTTCAAGGGGTCCGTCCGCCTGGAATGAAAGAACACAAATGGATTCATGAGGGTTTAATTACCGAATCATTTCCCAATGGCATATTCCAGGTACGTTTAGATAATGAGGATCTAATCCTAGGTTAGGTTATGTTTCAGGGAAGATCCGGCGAGGTTTTATACGAATACTACCAGAGAGATAGAGTCAAAATCGAAGTAAGTCGTTATGATTCAACCAGGGGGACGTATAATTTATAGACTTAGCAACAAAGATTCGAACGATTAAGTGATTTTTTACAAAATTTCGTCTGTCGAGATACAATTCGAAGTGAAAAAAAAAATTAATAAATTGATTTTATTCCGAGGAGTAAATTCAGAATTAAGGTAAGGAATGAAAAATATGAAAATAAGGGCTTCTGTTCGTAAAATTTGTGAAAAGTGTCGACTGATCCGTAGGCGCGGACGGATTATAGTGATTTGTTCCAATCCGAGACATAAACAGAGACAAGGATAATCTTTCTAAAAAAAACTTTCTTTTCTAAAGAAAGGATCCGTGTAAAAAGAAAGGATTTAACATGAAATGGATATCTCCGTATCTTTCTGTATATTTCTGACTCATATTTATGAGATGATAAAATATGACAAAACCTATATCAAGACTTGGTTCACGTAAGAATAGACGCATTAGTTCACGCAAGAATGGACGCAGAATACCAAAAGGGGTTATTCATGTTCAAGCGAGTTTCAACAATACCATTGTAACTGTTACAGATGTACGAGGTCGGGTGGTTTCTTGGGCCTCTGCTGGTACTTCCGGATTCAAAGGCACAAGAAGAGGGACACCCTATGCTGCTCAAGCAGCAGCGAACAATGCTATTCGTACAGTAGTTGATCAGGGTATGCAACGAGCAGAAGTTATGATAAAAGGCCCCGGTCTCGGAAGAGATGCAGCATTACGAGCCATACGTAGAAGCGGTATACTATTAAGTTTCGTACGTGATGTAACACCTATGCCACATAATGGATGTCGACCCCCTAAAAAAAGACGTGTGTAGAGATAAGAATTAAACAGATTTCAAGAGAAATAAATGATTCAATGATCTGATCAAATAATATATAGTATGGTTCGAGAGGAAGTAGTAGGATCCACTCGAACACTACAGTGGAAGTGTGTTGAATCAAGAGTAGACAGTAAGCGTCTTTATTATGGTCGTTTTATTCTGTCCCCGCTTATGAAAGGTCAAGCCGATACCATAGGTATTGCCATGCGAAGGGCTTTACTTGGAGAAATGGAAGGAACATGTATCACACGCGCAAAATCTGAGAAGGTACCACATGAATATTCGACGATAGTAGGTATTGAAGAATCCGTGCACGAAATTTTAATAAATTTGAGAGAAATTGTATTGAGAAGTAATCTCTATGGGATTATAGATGCATCCATTTGCATCAGGGGTCCTAGATACGTAACTGCTCAAGATATTATCTCACCACCTTCTGTAGAAATAGTTGACACAACACAGCATATAGCTAAGCTAACGGAACCAATTGATTTGCGTATTGAATTACAAATCCATAGGGATCGCGGATATCGTATGAAATCCACAAATAATTCTCAAGATGGAAGTTACCCTATAGATGCTGTATCCATGCCTGTTCGAAATGCAAATTATAGTATTCATTCTTATGGGAATGGAAATGAAAAACAAGAGATACTTTTTCTAGAAATATGGACGAATGGAAGTTTAACTCCTAAGGAAGCACTTTATGAAGCTTCTCGTAATTTGATTGATTTATTTATTCCTTTTCTACATGCGGAGGAAGAGGGCATTAATTGCAAGGAAAGTAAAAATAGGTTTACTCCACCCCCTTTTACCTTTCAAGATGGATTAACTAATCTAAAGAAAAACAAAAAAGGAATTCCATTGAAATGTATTTTTATTGACCAATTAGAATTGCCTTCCAGAACCTATAATTGTCTCAAAAGGTCCAATATACATACATTATTGGACCTTTTGAGTAACAGTCAAGAAGACCTTATGAGAATTGAATATTTTCGCATAGAAGATGTAAAGCGGATATCGGACACCTTACAGAAGCATTTTGTAATTGATTTACCTAAGAATAAGTTTTTATTTTAAATCCATTGTTTGTCATTCTTTTCTTTCTCATTTTTTTTATCTTTTTTTTAGATTAGAAAGGAAAAAATGGAATCTTCAGCACGACCTGTATCGGAGTAGAATAGAATAAAATTAATGTATCTAGGGAAGATTAACTTTGACTTTGAAGCAACTATTCCCTAGATACTTACACCAATATTTGGCCGTTGAATCAATTTAAAAAAGACCTAAAGTTAGGGATTTATCAATAGGTAATGTTGCTCCAATACCTAACCAAAGAGCTACTACGGTACCGATCAAAAAGACTGTTGTAGCTACTGGACGACGAAATGGGTTTTGGAATTTATTGACATTCTCCAAAAAAGGTACTGTCAATAATCCCGTTGGTACTGAAACCATTAAAAGAACGCCCAATAACTTATTGGGTACTGTGCGAAGTATTTGAAATACGGGAAAGAAGTACCATTCGGGTAATATTTCCAAAGGGGTTGCAAATGGATCCGCCGGTTCACCAACCATTGACGGTTCTAGAACCGCTAAGCCCACGTTACATGCAATAGTACCTAGAATTACTACTGGGAAAATATATAAAAGATCATTGGGCCATGCGGGTTCTCCATAATAATTATGACCCATTCCTTTAGCCAATTTAGCCCTTAATACAGGATCATTCAAATCAGGTTTCTTTGTTATTGGGATAGGTGAATTATTATAGTATTTATAGTATAGATCCATCCCCCGAAGGAACCGGACATGATAATTTTTCATCATCCGGCTCGAGCAAGAATCAAAAGAATGGCAGAAATAGATCCATATAGAATCTCTATTTCATAGATGTCCACACATATATAATGACTCCATGTAAGAAAAAGATTTCTCAGATTCCATTTTTCGAAATTGCAACTATTAACTATTCATTGCAAAGAATTCAGTTCTTACAGGTAAATGCTCAATATCCAAGTAAGCTTACAAATTTGATCATGATCAACTGCTTTTTGGATTGTCTCATTTTTTTGATTGATGTTTATCCCCACAACATATTGATTCTCATACATATCTCATAGATAATACATACAAACAAAGTATTTACTTGTTACTAATAAAGTCTAGCCTCTGTTCTTCCTTAGATCCCTTAATTCACTCCGATAGTATCATAGATCCAGATCAATGCAGAGGAAATGAATGCATTTCTATACTATAAAATCAAAAAGTAAGTGAAATAAATAGATAGAACATGGGGTCGTGCCACATCGTTTATTCTATATTCTATTCTACGGGATCTTACGGAGCCTGTTCATGCATGACATGATTCGGGTATGATCATAGAAAAAAGTTCTCCTCAAGCGACCGGCCTATCCCTGCTATGTAGGGGACTCACGTGGTGGTTGGACGCGTAGACACATTTGGTTGTGAATTCCAATGTGGCGGAAAAATCATATATCCGCACGGCCCAATCAATAGTTCAAGTCACACACTCCCATAATCCATTTTCTCTTCGGAAAATCCACTTCAACTATTCGTATCAAATAAGAAATACAATAAATACTTTAGGGTTGAAGGGAAATATCCAAATAATATGTCTTATTTTTTCAATAATCCATATTTGTAGCAATGAAATACAAGACTATTGTTCCTCCCCGAAATGCTATATGATCGATTACAAATATCTATTATGATCTGTCTTCTCTATAAAGGACCCGAAATACCTTGCTTACGTATCATTGGGAAGTGCATTAACATAAATACGGCAGTAAGAAGAGGCAACACAAAAGTGTGTAAACTATAAAAACGGGTCAAAGTGGACTGGCCCACACTAGTGCTTCCGCGTAATAACTCTACCAAAGGCGATCCTATTACAGGAATCGCATCCGGTACGCCTGTCACGATTTTTACTGCCCAATAACCAATTTGGTCCCGAGGTAAGGAATAACCAGTTACACCAAAAGATGCGGTCAATACGGCCAGAATCACACCTGTAACCCAAGTCAATTCGCGGGGTTTTTTAAATCCCCCTGTGAGATACACACGAAATACGTGCAGGATCATCATTAGAACCATCATACTTGCTGACCATCGATGAACTGATCGGATTAGCCAACCAAAGTTGGCCTCGGTCATTATGTATTGAACGGAGGAAAAAGCCTCTGTAACGGTTGGACGATAGTAAAAAGTCATAGCAAAACCCGTAGCTACTTGTACTAAAAAACAAGTAAGTGTGATCCCCCCTAGACAATAAAATATGTTGACATGAGGGGGAACATATTTACTAGTTATATCATCTGCAATCGCTTGAATCTCGAGACGTTCCTCGAACCAATCATATACTTTATTGAGATAGGTAACCCAAGTAAAGAGACTCCCCCTCTAAGAACCGTATATGAGAATTTCATCTCGTACGGCTCAAGCACAAACACACAAATACTAGTTTTCGTGGATATATAATATAAAGTTTAAGACTTCTTAGCACTTGATTCGATTTGACCCGAAGATACGAAATAACAAAAATCCAGAATCTCTTCTTTGTGATGATAATGCCAAAAATATCAAGTTGGCTCCTCCGCCCTTCTTTTCTTTATGTTAATTCTTACAGGCCTCTTGAATCTTCTCTTCCCTATTTTTTTGTTTGCTTTTTTGTGTAATGCGTATTGACTTCTTGTTTTACTATATTAATAGTAATTATTTTATTGATAGGAATTCTCTTGTTGAGACCCTATTAATCAATTGAAACCTCAGATTCATACTAGAACCACGATGATTTGCCCAAGCTAAAGACAAAGGTTCTCTGAGTAAGAACATTTGATCGTCACTTATTTAATGAATGGATGTAATGACTCAACAAAATCTGGAGAAATGGTTGTTTTTCGATCCAAAATCTGCCTGGGGGAAGAAAAGTAAATACCTATTGAAATTTTTTTGAGTCCGGTTGCGAGGTCTAACGGATCTAACTGAATAGTAGGTATGAATCATAGTTCAAATATTTCTGGATCTATTCTATATATTCATATTTCGTGCTCCGGATACTAGAATAAATATAATATCCGACGGGGTAGAATCATCCTTATAGAGATGACAGACCATTCTCTGTATTATCAATAGGATCAATTATAACAAGTCACACACTCATATTCCGGAAATACCGAAACAAATAAATTCCACAGTCGAACTACCATAATATAATGGTCTAGAAATCCGAGTCTTAACTATTTTGATTGAAAAACTAGGACTTTCTTTCTTTATAGTTCTTATGACCCTAATTCATGGAAATTCCATCCAGTAAAACAGAAGAATTATAAATTTCCAAAATAATAGATAGGAATATCGCAAATAGAGCCATTGCAACCCCCATAAGTGGTGTAGTTCCCCAGCCCGGAGCGACTTTGCCATATTCCGAATTCAATGGTTTCAATAAACTCCCTACAGTAGTTCGTCTTGGTCCAGATCTAGAACTACCCTCAACGGTTTGTGTAGCCATAAATCCTATTTAATCATTGGTTAAGATCTGTTGACTTTGTATACCATTCCGTTGTAGTTGTAAATAAACTATCTTATCGTGGATCCATTATGATCTTGAATCTAGAAATGGAAACAGCAACCCTAGTCGCCATCTCCATATCCGGTTTACTTGTAAGCTTTACTGGGTACGCCTTATATACCGCTTTTGGGCAACCCTCTCAACAATTAAGAGATCCATTCGAAGAACACGGGGATTAACTAGGTGACGTAATGAGCCTCCCATAATGGGGAGGCTCATTACTTCAATTGAGATAATGAAAAATCATTTCATTTTTTAGTCGGAACCTTAGGTGGTTCTCGAAAAAAGATAGCGAAAAAAATTATCCCTAAAGTCGAGACTAAGAGGAATGTATAAACCAATGCTTCCATAGATTCGATCGTGGTTTACAATTATAGCTTCCACACCTATTTTGGGGGATCATTTACCATATAAAATAAAGAAAGGGAAAGAATTAAAGAAAGGTGATTCAAGTCAAAATTTTTGCGATGCCCTATGTCAAAAAAATAGAGACGAAAGATACTATCGTAATATTGTATCAGACTGCTTGTCTCCTTGTAGTTGGATCCCCAAGTTTTTGGAATGCTCCAAATTCCACTTGAGCATCCAAATCTGGATCAATACCAGCAAAAACATCCCTGAACAAGGTTCTAGCGCCGTGCCAAATATGTCCGAAAAAGAAGAGCAAAGCAAACGTAGCATGCCCAAAAGTGAACCAGCCCCTTGGACTGCTACGAAAAACACCATCGGATTTCAAAGTAGCCCGGTCTAATTCAAAAATTTCCCCTAATTGGGCACGTCTAGCGTACTTTTTCACAGTAGCGGGATCGCTATAACTGACTCCGTTAAGTTCACCACCATAGAATTCAACAGTTACACCTACTTGTTCGACACTATACTTTGATTCTGCCCTTCTAAAAGGAACATCAGCTCTCACAATTCCATCTCCATCTACCAAAACTACCGGAAATGTTTCAAAAAAAGTGGGCATACGACGTACAAAAAGCTCGCGACCCTCTTTATCTCTAAAGAGGGGGTGTCCTAACCATCCAACAGCTATTCCATCTCCGTTATCCATTGAGCCCGCTCTGAATAGTCCCCCTTTTGCCGGATTATTGCCAATGTAATCATAAAAAGCTAATTTTTCGGGAATTTTAGACCAAGCCTCGGATAAACTCAAATTTTCGGCTAGTCCAGCACCGACTCTTCGATAGATTTCTTGCTGGAAGTATCCCTGATCCCACTGATAACGAGTAGGGCCAAATAATTCGATTGGAGTAGTTGCTGAACCATACCACATAGTTCCGGCAACAACGAAAGCCGCAAAAAAAACAGCAGCGATACTACTGGAAAGTACAGTTTCAATATTGCCCATACGTAATCCTTTGTATAGACGTTGAGGCGGACGAACACTAAGATGGAATAGGCCTGCCAATATGCCCAATGTACCCGCTGCAATATGATGAGAGGCTATCCCTCCCGGAACAAAAGGATCAAAGCCTTCAGCGCCCCACGCTGGATTTACAGATTGTACTTTTCCAGTTAGCCCATAAGGATCGGACACCCATATTCCAGGACCATACAAGCCTGTTACATGAAATGCGCCAAAGCCAAAGCAAGCCAACCCTGAAAGAAATAAATGAATTCCAAAGATCTTGGGCAAATCCAAAGAGGGTTTTCCTGTACGTTCATCGGAGAATATTTCTAGGTCCCAATACACCCAATGCCAAATAGCTGCCAAGAAGCACAAGCCGGAAAACACAATATGTGCCCCCGCCACACCTTCATAACTCCAAATACCCGGATTCGTTATAGTTCCTCCTGAAATACTCCAACCCCCCCAAGAATTAGTTATTCCTAAACGAGTCATGAAGGGTATAACGAACATACCCTGTCTCCACATTGGATCAAGAACAGGGTCAGAGGGATCAAAAACCGCTAATTCGTATAGAGCCATCGAACCGGCCCAACCAGAAACTAGAGCTGTATGCATTATGTGGACAGAAAGCAATCGACCGGGATCATTCAATACGACAGTATGAACACGATACCAAGGCAAACCCATGGAAATACCCCTTTATCAAGGAAAAATAGACACTATGTAACTTTATCGCATTGGAAAAGACTTATACTATGTACCTAACCTTTTCAGTATATTCCGTATGAGAAAGGGTTAATATTTATTCCGTTCCATTGCAAATAATGGAACAAGTCGGTTCGTAAGAACAAAGAGAAGCAGATCTATTCTATACCCGATAAGTACCAATACGCAATGGGAGGATTGGACCCAATTTTTGGGGGGAACGGATGCATATAAACTTATAATTCATTTCTAATTCAAACGACCGGATCGTCCCTTAAAATTTGTTTCTGTCTTCTTTTATAAATCCTTTAATTTATGTATAAAATACAATCCATATATAAAATAAAAAATGGAGTAAACAGAAAAAAATGATGAAGACAATAAACCCATTGTTACGTTTCCATACTAAAGTGAAGTATAGTACTTAATTTTTTCTTTAATCTAATGCCCATTGGTGTTCCAAAAGTACCTTTTCGGAATCCCGGAGAGGAAGATGCGGTTTGGGTTGACGTATAGTGCGACTTGTCGGACATATTTGGTCATATGGGATTCACCCGTTATCTCCCCCGATCGAGATATCCTCTGTTTCGCCCAACAACTATTTATATTGACTGAACTATCAATCATTCGGAGCGTGAAGTTCAATTAGATCAATTTATTTTGGGGATCAATATTATCAAGCAGAAAATTTTATGGTTAACTTGGACTAATAAAATATAAAATAGAGTATCCAGGCTCCGTTCAGAAAATACCAAATTGGTAATATATTAATATTATATGTATGATTACTACTTGTATGATTTGTATGATAAATATCATAAGCGTTTTTATGCTTACTATAGGAGAGATCTCAAACTTCTAATCAATGGAATCTAACTACATCGAATAGTTTGAGGGAAAGGAAAGCATAAAACGAATTGAAAAATCAAAAAGAAGTCGTAGCAAAAAGAAGTGGTACTGAGATCATTTGCCCTATATGTGCAAATAGAATTCGGACATATCTTTACCCGGAGTAGAACATAAACCTAAAAGAATTGAAAGGGCCCACTCAGGAACAAGAAAATGACATCGTGATTTGAATCTCGATGAAACAATACATCAATGGGAGATTAGTGCAATAAGTTTAGTCCATTTTTTTATAGGAAAGGGGGCTTAAACTCATATTTTTTGAAAAATAGAAGAAAAGCCCTTCAAAAAAAAAAAGGTTCAAAAAATAAATAAAAGTATAATCGACACAAAGTATAATCGACACATTGATTTTTTTCGCGATTTTTTTGAACCATATGCATCCAAAGGTGCACGTATGGTTCCTAAGGGATACAATTTTGTCCTAATCAACCGACTTTATCGAGAAAGATTACTTTTTTTAGGCCAAGAAGTTGATAGCGAAATTTCGAATCAACTTGTTGGCCTCATGGTATATCTCAGTATAGAAGATAATACTAGAGATTTTTATTTGTTTATAAACTCTCCAGGCGGATGGGTAATACCAGGAATAGCCATTTATGATACTATGCAATTTGTGCCACCCGATGTACATACAATATGCATGGGATTAGCTGCTTCAATGGGGTCTTTCATTCTAGTTGGAGGGGAAATTACCAAACGTCTAGCATTCCCTCACGCTTGGCGCCAATGAGTTGTTTTGATTTGAAAAAAAAAAGAAGACTATGCCTTCGCCATATCGATTATTCATATTCGAATATGAATAAAATAATAAGTAATAATAGCATGGCACTTCAAATTCGATATGAACAAACTATTATTGTGTTTTCATAACATGAGATTTTGTATCGAGGTAGTAGTATGAAACAAAGGTTATTTCCGATTGGATTTTATGTGTCGGGAGTAAATTGAGTAGCGTCACAAACCTTTTTTATTCCACACCAGAAGCCTTTTTCTAATATTTATGAAAGAAAAAGAGTACGAAAATGAAAAAAAAAAAGATCATTTTTTCCTTATTTGCTTGATCCTATCAAAAAGACACTTTGGGATTGCTAAATCACATACGAAATAAAGCAACAGAACCATCATAGTATTTTTTTTTTTATTTTTACTCTTACGAAAGGAAGGGTGGTAAATGGATTTTTTAACGAGCTGAATCGGATGGATTCTATCTCTTCCTTCAATGAAAGGGGGGAGGGCGAGTAAAGTCCATTGCAGAGCCGTATGCAATGCGCAAAAGATGCCCGTACGGTTGTTAATTCTATATTTATTAGAATTATTCTTGTTATTTTTTCATTTCTTTAGAAAAATCATACGAGATAGAAAAACCGTTCATGGTGTTATATCAATATCATTAGATTAGGGTTATGATTCACCAACCCGCGAGTTCTTTTTATGAGGCACAAGCAGGGGAATTTATCCTGGAAGCGGAAGAACTACTGAAACTTCGCGAAACCCTCACAAAGGTTTATGTACAAAGAACGGGCAACCCTTTGTGGGTTGTATCCGAAGATATGGAAAGAGATGTTTTTATGTCAGCAACAGAAGCCCAAGCTCATGGCATTGTTGATCTTGTAGCGATCGAAAATGAAAATACTGGGGATTTCGTGTAAATCCACGATTCTATTTCAAACTAGAATTCATAATTCGAATTTTCCGTGATTTGATATTGAATAGAAATAATTCATAATCCTCAACCATAAATCAGGTTAAGATTGATCTAAACCAATCTATTATTATATATATACGACATGCCAACTATTAAACAACTTATTAGAAACACAAGACAGCCAATAAGAAATGTCACGAAATCCCCTGCTCTTCGAGGATGTCCTCAGCGTCGAGGAACATGTACTAGGGTGTATGTGCGACTCGTTCAGATCATGGTCTCTAACAAATGAGCCAATTTTCCAGTATCAAGGATTAGTATCAATGAATAGGATAGATAGAGCGGAAGAGCGCCATTTACTATACTACTAATACTATTATAGTACTAACTCAAAAAAAATGAAAATCTATCATATACCTATATTAGGATTAGGGTGTATTGTGTATGGAATTTATGGTTTCCATTGGTGTAAATCCAATCACCTCGATTTGAGATGAGAAAAATTCCCCATTGGTAGCAAAGGTTATCCATTAAGCGGAGGAAATAATATTATAAGAAGAAAAGGGCTTCTGCTCCTATTCTTGAAAGAACGGACTAGTAGGGTTAGCTACCTAGCCAACTTTCATAATTAAATGCCGTCACTGTATGGAGAGCCCTTATTGTGAAAAGACTAATTACTATATAATTGACGGGTAGAGCCAAAGAGTGTGAACTATACAAGTTAATAATACCTTTTATTTAATGAGAGAAGAGGCTCCGGTGCATAGAGAGGACCTCGCCGTTTAAGAAGTTACCATAGAAACGATGGAACTCACTATTTTTTATTCATTGAATCTCGGTATAATTTCTTATTTCCAGGCAAACTAAATGAATAAAAAATAGTGGTTGGGAAGGTCAGAGTAGCCAAAGCCATTGGAATATATATTTTATATATCGGAATAATCCGTTTTGTTATTAATCGACCGGGGAGGGGAGCAGAATGACTGAAAGAAGAGAAATCAATTAGTTATTCATTAAAGTTTAATTTGATTCAATGACCAGAGTTAGACGAGGATATACAGCTCGGAGGCGTCGAACCAAACTTCGTTTATTTGCATCAACCTTTAAAGGGGCTCATTCAAGACTTACTCGAACGAGTACTCAACAGAAAATGAGAGCTTTGGTTTATGCTCATCGAGATAGAGGCAGGCAAAAAAGAAACTTTCGTCGTTTGTGGATCACTAGGATAAATGCAGTAACTCGCGAGAATAAAAGGGTATTCGATAGTTATAGTCGGTTAATGCATAACTTGTACAAGAGGCAATTGCTTCTTAATCGTAAAATACTTGCACAAATAGCTATATCAAATAAGAATTGTCTTTACATGATTTCCAATAAGATTATCAAATAAAGGGGATTCAAAAGTAATGTACAGGAATGGTTGAAACAGGATTCCCCGGAGAATGAACTCCGGGAAGAAAATAAATAAAGAGAATATAGTAGGAATGAACGAACATGTTTCAATAAAAAAAAAGATTTCTTCTTCCCCCATTTTTTTGTTTCCTATAACACAACAATCAAATCTGGATTCTACGCTTTTTTGAACAAAACATCAATCGGAGCTTGAGTTCCGATTGGAGTTTTGAGTCAATTGAAGAGTATGCCTATTTATTTCTGGTTCTGGGACCAGTACTTCTAGGGATCAACTCGGCTCTCTCAAATTGTTTCTCATTATTAAGAAAAGGTAATAAAGATAAAATACGAGCTTGTTTTATAGCAATAGTAATTAATCGTTGTTGTTTCAAGGTCAATCTATTTACCCGCCTGGATAAGATTTTTCCTTGTTCACTAATAAATCGACTAATTAAACTCATGTTTCTATAATCAATTCGATCCCCCGACCCGATTGGGGGCAAACGTCTGCGAAAAGAGAGCTTGGATTTACGAAAAGGTTGCTTGGATTTATCCATGGTTTATTCCTTATTTCTAAAATTCTATTTCTTTATTCATTTCAGATCCGACCAAAATGGAGTTGATTTGTATTATATATATGTTAAGCTCTTCCTCTTTCTGCTCCTTGGAATGGAAAGATTGCACACACGTTCCCGTCGATCTATTTCTTTATTTCTCCATGAATCGTATGTTTGTGACAATAGCGACAAAATTTTCTCAATTCTAATCGATTGGGTGTATTGTGTCGATTCTTTTGAGTAATATATCTAGAGATGCCGGGCGATTCTTTATTGACATCGTTTCGGGCACAACTGGTACATTCTAAAATAACTCTTACTCTGACATCTTTACCCTTGGCCATGAACCCCCTTTGTTTGGATTTTTGATCAACTTAACTTTTCTATTTTTTATATGATGAAAAGAAAAAAATGAATGGAAGTTACTAATTATAAATTCCATTTTTAAAGATTTCGTTATAATTCTATTAATATAATTAATATATTATTAATAGAGTAATAATTAAGTAATACAATTTTTTTTTCTAACTATCAATTATTTCTACCCTAATTAATCCCAGTATTTTATTTTAAGTATCTTCTTTCTACGCTATAATTTCACGGAGCCTGCCCTAGACGGGCCCACATACCCATTAATTTCTGCTCTCCAAAATTCGATCTTAGACCCACTGGATTCTTGCTGAGGTTCAATAACTTTTTCTTCTCTATTTTTTTTTCCTATCCTAAAGAAAAAGAACCGAAAGGGTGGGCAAAATAAATTTGAGTCACGTCACAGTGGAATTATATCTCTAATTTTCTTCATTTCTTCGCATCTCAATAACTAGAAAAAGGGGAATGACAAAGCATCTGGGAATAAACGATTAATCTCTATCAATAGACCCGCTAAAGAACCAAACCATAGAGTAGTTAGTACGGGTGCCGTGGAGAGATATGTTTTTATATCTCGCATTGAAAATCCTCCTTCTTTATTGTAATACATATACATCATATTATATGGTCAGATGCCGTAGTTCAAGATCATTTGTATTTCTTTTTGCTCAGAATTCTTAACTAAAACTCAAATGGATATGTAGAATGAATCTGTAAATGAGATTTTTTGTCCCTAAAAAAGACGACACCCTCTTTCTAAGCATTTTTGAAAAATATTCATTTTTTTTTATACGTTAGGTTTAAGATGTAGATAATTCTTTTCTTTATATTTTATTATAATATGAAAGAAAAAAAAAACGAAGAAATGGCAAGAAAGTATAGACGGAGGATAAAATAACAATGTGGAAAACAAGACAGGGATTTTGTACAATGACACTGTAAAACATTTTTCAAAAAGGGATGTAGCGCAGCTTGGTAGCGCGTTTGTTTTGGGTACAAAATGTCACGGGTTCAAATCCTGTCATCCCTACCTATTACTTCTCCTATGGGCAGTAATGCGGGATTAGTCGAGTAAGATTGGGCATAATCTTTCATTCTTGCATACTATATGTATCCAAGATATTTTGGAGGTACAAAAAAACCCTTTTCTTTACTTACAGTCGTATTTCACGTCATAAGAAGGCGCTCTTAGTTCAGTTCGGTAGAACGCGGGTCTCCAAAACCCGATGTCGTAGGTTCAAATCCTACAGGGCGTGATTTTGCTTATGTTATGTCGAATCGCATACAATAAAAAACTTCATTTTAATTACAATTTGAATTTGACCTCCTGCAAGAGCGAGGAGGTCAATCAAAAAAAATGTTATTTAATCAAAGATCCAATTGATCACCGCGTCTGTATTGTAAATATGCAGTTACGAATAATCCTGCCAAAGTAATAGGAATTAAACCTAAAACGATTCCAAATAGAAAAACTTCAATCATTTCGATTTGTTTGAGGGAATAAAAAGAGATATAGGATCTATCCCTAAATATTAATCTGAATTACCTATCAATCTCAATGACCAAGAATTGAATTGGCAATTCTCCCACCCGCGTAAAGGAACTGCGGAAAAGAACTATAGAATACCCGGAATCCCAGAGAATTTTTTTTTATGAATTGTTCATTTAATTCATTTCAAATAAGTCGTATCTTGTTCAAACCAATCAATAGAGCTGGGGTTATAGTTGAAGCAGCCAGTAGAAAACCGAAATAACTAGTTATAGTAGGCATGAAAGAACTAAATTAGATATGCTTTTTGTCATATATTTGATAAAACACTTACCTAAGTTTCCATTTTTCCCAGATACGACAGTACTAAAAACCCATTGACAGTATTAGTTTAGTTCCAATTGAGAGTTCTTGATTCATCGGCTGTGACATCGACTAATTCTGCAATTCCGAATCAACGGATTAATTGTGTAATTCATAAGGTGAATAAAGTAATAGCAATAAATAATAGTAAAAAATCATATTCATATATATTCATATATAGTAATAAAAACTGTATATTGTCACTTCATTCAAAAATGAAATCATATTTCAGTCATTTTGTAATAGTAATAAAAGAATTGGATTTGAAAATCACTTCTATTTTGATCATTTCTTTTTGCACTTTTTGAATAGGATCTAATCTATTTTGAGGTGAACCGCCCCAGACTGCCTTTTTTATTTTAACTCATTGGATTCAGTACGGT